CCAAAGGCGTCTTCGGTTTGTTAGGATTTCCATACCATCTCTGCCCACCTTCCTGTACTGACAGGTGAGAGAAAGGGTCACCCCCCGGATCTCTCTTACTAAAGGTTAGGGTACGAGGTGATTTTACTGAAATCGAACCCAAGCCCCATCCCTTTGCCCGTTCTTCCAGCCCAATAAGTGGCTTTTCCTGAGTGAGCTCCTTTGTGTAATACTGTAATACAATAAGTAGTTGACCTTACCCGCGCTTCCCGCTCTGGAGTCTGCTTTGGCGTCCTGTCTTCCGTTTAATGGATAGAGATGTGGGGTGAGATCTCGTATGATCTGATCAATAGGCCCGGCATCTCGAGTGTTGCTGTCCCATTTCGACTGGCGAGCTAAGGGCTTCACGTAAGATCTGTATGATAAAAGAAGAGGGTTAGAGAAGAGTCATAATGGTTTAGATGGAGCTATCTGGTAGTTCCTGTGAGTAAGCTAAGATTGCAGCTAGGGCAGAGCTGAGGATAGATAGAAAAGGCAAGGAACCCGGATGCAAGCAAGGAGAATATGGATGTCTTTCGAGAATATGAAAAAGTGAAACCTTTAGTCTCCCTTCCTTCAAGTCTTTCTTCTAGTGGTTTTTTATCCCTACGAGAACAAGCCATTTCTTTTCTGGGCAGAAGTCAGGTAGGAGGTTTTTATCCCTTTCTCTTCTAGCATTAATAAGACTTTGACTTCTTTGCTTAAGGAAAGGAAGAAGGAGCAAACATGGCATGAGTCTTAGCGTCTGCATCTATAAGGGTAGAGAAAGTATAGGAATAAGGAATGCATTCTAACAAAGAATCTTTCGCAAGGCGAGGCTGGGACGAGAGACACTCCATAGAGCTATGATTCTTTTGTGACTTCCACCTTTCGTCGAGTGTGAAATGGTGGGCCAAGCCTAGCCCTCCAGTTTGGCATTGGTTGGTCAAGATGCACCCGAGGCTTAGATTAAGACAAAGAAGCCGCCGAACGCTGCCTCTGAGGAGATGTACGAAGACTCATTCTCTTACCAATGTCTCTACTTCTCAAAGAAATTGGAGAGGCCTCGAACGCCAAATCAAGTCATTGACAGAATGGATTTCGATCTAGGCTCTAGAATAGGATTTTTGAAGAAAGAAGACCCGAGCACACGCCTGAAAGGCAATAGTGGGACATGCCCAGAATCTGTTGTGCCCTCTTCCCTTTGCAATTGAAGAAGACAGAAGCAAATGAAATAGAATAAGATAAGGGATGGACATCTGAGATTCATTTTCCAACGAATGCCTGACCATAGGAACGGAACTTATACCTAAGAAGGTAGGTTAAGAATTTCTTCTTTTGCTTGCATATGCATAAAGGGCTTGTTAAGGAAGGCGGCAAGATCAAGGCACTTACCCGCAGCAATGAGTCTTGCTTATTTTATTAAAGGTAGCAATCCACTCTCTTAGGGAAGCGATTGATGTCAGATGCTTGCACTTGACTGATGCAAGTGATGGAATACATAGCACTCTATCAATAACAAGCGTGAAGCTTAAGCTCGACCATGATGCCAAGCAAGAGGCCGTTTACTCACGATACCAGTAGAATAGGAAAGACCCTCAGCTCAGTCCTGTCTGCCCTATAAATAACAAGGCTTGCTTAGGCTTTTTTTAGTGGTAAAAAGGAAGAAAAAGGTAGAGTAGAAGAGGGTCATCACTACAGAGCCACTTTCAAATCAATAATAACATGGATGGGATCCTAGTGATTTCATTCTAGAAGATGAGAGCTGATTGCTCTTTTCAATTATCTACTATAATTTGCTCCAGAAAGCTATTTCAAATCGAAAGAAGGGGCAAGGAGGAGCACGTAGGAATGCCGATTATTCTTCATTTTGCTATAAGGATATTTAAGAGGTGGGTTGGTCAATTAGTTAGAAAGTGGGCTGGTTGAAAGCTTTAGCTAAGCTCAACAGTAAACCAACTTAGAAGACAGCACTTTCTTATATTATGCATCCACTAAGGTTGATTCCGCTGCCCTATCAACTGGCTGCTGATTGAGATCAAGGAACCACCTATCTTTTCTCGCTAAATTCGAGTTAGAGCAGCAGCTGCTGTTCTTGCTTAGCTTAGGCTAGACTTTTGAGAAAAAAAGCCATAGCCCTCTCTCAGGGCAGTAAACTCCTTGTTCTTCCTTACCCTTTACCTGCGGTACCCTTGCTTACTTATCGGTCCCGTAATCCACTATCTATTTCGCTTTCTAGCCTTGTACTGATGCACACATCTACCGGGTCTCTCTCTGATCAAGGTCTTGTCTTTTAGCTCACACGAGAGCCAGAAAGCTTTCCTTAAGAGAATTCGCCGAAAATCTTCTTTCTTACAGCGAGTGCAAAATGCGCTTTTGCTAAGGAGAATGCCCACCTTTTTTAAGCGTAAGCGGGCTATACAGGAGTAGCAAAGTTTGAGTAGTCAGCTGGTAGAAAAGCCGGGAAGTGGTCCTGGCGTGTCAACCTCTAAGTTCTGAAATTGATTGGTATTGGCTGCTCGTTATTCTATCTGTTGGACTAGCCTTTTCAATCTTGGAGCTATTTGTGGGTTAGGAAGCTATTTGAATCTATATGGAAAAGGACCCATTTCTCAGGATTCAATCCTGGTTCTTCGCTTATCACATGGCCCTTTCTCATCGAAGCCTAAGATTAGATGGAGCGACATACGAATCGTTAAATTCATTCCATTCATTCCTTCTTGGTCTCCCCGATGAGTCCCTGATCCTCTTTTATCCCCCATCTATTCACTCCTAGTTATCCTAGTGAATAGAATCCCGTTCACTCATAGAAAGGAGGGCGGTCATACTCATACTACTATAGGGGAGAAATTGCTCGCTGCCGATGAATAATGCCGGCGACTGACTACTCAACCTGAGCATAGGGCTGCTTTCATCAGCATCAACGTGCTCAAAAAGAGAAGATTCCGGTTTGGCCTCAGCTTGAACACTTCGCAACTTCTCCCTTTCCTTAAAGCATCTTTTTCGATAGCTTGAACGGAGTGTAAATTTCCTCTCTTTGGTTCTTGAACCGGGAATGAACTCCCCGGGGTTCTAGCTTGGAGCAGGACCGTGCTACATGGGCATTGTCGCTACCTCAAACGCATTCTCTTATACCAAACGAAGCCCGGTCCCGGCTGTAACTACCGATTGGCAAACAACTTATAGCTTTCCTGGCACAAGCAATTCCACTATCTATGTGACTGTTCTTTACCAGCGCCTAGAATCATCATGCATAAAAAGAGCATTTCTTCGATATGGGATACCTGAGTCTTTTCTCTAGGAAAATATAGTAAACGAAAGTTAGTACATCGGTACTACAAGGAGTGGTCAAATTTCCTTTAGCTACACGGCGAAATGCCAGCGCTGGTCGTTAAGATTAACCACCATGAGGAGGGTCAAAAGACATCTTGGATTACCCGTGGGCCTTCCAGGATAGGATCACTTTTGTAGCTTGCTATTCATATTCTTTATTCTCGCTGGCCTAAGAAGGCACTACATTGAAAGTGATAAATTTGACTGAGAAAGCTTCTATTTCCTTTCAACAGTCTATTCTACCGTAGCGAATAACTCCTGGTTGAATCACAAGCAAGGAGAGGAGAATCGAAGACGAAAAAAGGAGTCCCTATCTCTTAAAGCCCTACCTCTACCGAACGGACTTCTACAGCTATAGTTGCTAACGATCCCTGCTAACAGCCGGCCTTAAGCGCATTACAAACTATTGAAGGAGGAAATTGAAATGCTCAATGTCTGGGATTCCAAAAGCAAGCAATCCCGTAGTTTGAAATTCCCACGTAACTAGACTTCTTTGTTCCTAAGTAAAAAAGAAGCAGTCCAATCCGCTATAAGATCAGGGGGGAGCTCATAAGGAAGAAGTAGTTTAGTTCAAGAAGTCGTTTGGCTTCCCTTCCCGAATGTTGGTTTGGAGTTGACCCGAGTTGAACACAGCTGATATTGATCCGCTGCTACATCCGCTGAAAGATCTGTTGCCAGTTCTGATCGATGGGGATAGGCATGAAGGCCAATCATTCCGGTTATCTGAGTTTCCCTCGACAATGCCGGAGATGTTCTCAGATGCTCTTAGATCGGGGGTTGAGGTGGCATATCATAAGGAGTAGCCAGTTTCGAGAAAACCGAAGCTAAGGAGAAAGAGAACTACTCGACTAAGAAGTCAGTGTTGGAGGGGGACTAATCCCTCTCTTCTAGCCAATACCAGGGAAAGACTTTCTAACCAATTCAATTAATAAGCTAAAGAGAAGTTACAGAAGTACGGAAGTGACAGAGAAGTCAACCTTCTTTGCCAAGGGACTAAACTATCTGCTCTATCTGATACTGAACTAGATGCCGCAAAAGCCCCAACTCTGGCTCAAGAAAAGAAGGGGTATCCATGAGATGAGTGCCCGTAAGTCGTTTCGTTGAGTTACGGATGTGCTCCCATCTCTTTCTTTAGGGGCGGTGGAAGCTCGACTAGGAAGGTTTGGAGGGAAAGAGAATAATAGATCGACTTAGAGCGGTAAGCTTATTCTCTGGTTTCAATATCAAGAGTGTTACGCAAACAAATAAGGGATATACACTTGGGTACGAGACCGACTAAACGGATTGGAAATGCAGCTCAGTTGAAAAGAAAGACAGTTCTTCCGGGAAAGAAAGAATCGAATCGGGTAGGGTTAGAGATTGACTTGACTTCGAAGTTAGGGAGTTCAGAAACCTACTTCTTTTATAGGAGTGATTCCGGTACTTACTCGACGCCAAGGATAGGAAAGACTGAACCAGAGTAGCTGGAAAGGAGTCTTTCTTGGGCTTTGGGGATTAGCTTTACTGACTAAGACGGAGATGAGGGCATACCTCGGAAATTCTTTCATCACAATAAAGTAAAGTTAGGAAAGAATGCAGCTCAGTCAAGAGATTCGGGTTAGGCGGAAATGGCATATCCAGGGCACGGCGCAGAGGATGTTCCGGTATTGTCAAAATAAGATAGGAACGAGGTGGCATTGGAGTGAAAGAAAGCATTGGAGTAAGTTACAATTGACATTGAAGAAGAACTTGAAGACTAGGCGCCCAAGACAAGGGCTCTTTCTCTAGTAGTGGACTAATCTTGATATTCCTAAAGCAGTAAGCGAAAGAAGAGGTTAGAACCAGCTCCACCGGCTAAAGGGACATGGACTCTTCAGAAGGCTCAGGTTTAATAAAAGAATCTGAATCAGTAGCTTTAGGTATAGGGATTCCGGTTCTAACTAAACAATAAGGTAATGGGGTAGACCAATTCAACAAGATTCGAAGATGCTCTAGGTAGAGGTTCGAAGAGACTGAGCCAAGTAAAGAGAAATTGTCCGGGCCAAGAAAGCAAGCCGGGAAGGCATAGAGTCGCCCCCAAGATGAAAGGGGATTGGTGGCATCGGTGCCCTTCATTCATTGGATATAACCCTCGAGCTCTAACCCTAAGTTCTGCCCTCGACCTTTAACGACGGGACAACAAACAAAGGACATTTAACCGAAGAGCTCTAGACCTATAGACCCAAGCAGAGCTAAAGAGCTGGCTAAATACAGATCGGTACAAGTCCTACAAGTAGCCCTTTCTAGCTCCAATGCGGATAACGAAAAGAGAACAAGGACTAATAGACCAGTAGACCAATAGGCCAAGTTACACGGCTAAAAGGAAAGCGCTCGGCTCGCTCCAAGCATTCCGCTCTATAGTTATCTTGAATACTTCCACCTATCAGCCTGTGACCCTCCCCTCGTATTAAGAATAAGAAGTAGAGCTCAATCCCATCTTCTTCTAAGTCGAGTGACTCCGCTCCGTTCCAGTGATGTTTAGCCGCGATAGATATGTAGCTCGGGGCCTTCTTGCAGGTCTTATCGTACCACTTGCTCTCAATCCCGTAATGCCCTTGTTATAGAAGCCTTTTCATTTCAAGTGCGGGCCCCATTGGCTTTCAAGCCTTTTATTTTAGTACCCTAACGATAAGCAAGGACCAAACTAAACTGATGTGATGTGACCCACGCACGCCCCTGAGTCTTAGGCCCTTTCATTAGAAAGAAAGCCTGTAAGGGAGCCCACAAAAGCTCAGTTTCAATTGAGTCTAAGTGAATACACTACGCCATATAGTTCGGGATAAGAAAGCGTCTTACCGGAGGAAAGAGTTGTTCAAGAAGAAAGCTGTACATGAAGGTACGGTATCCGCAGTTGGTGTTATAGAAGTGGCGGTCTTGAATAAGCAAGCGGTGCAATTTCTGTTACAAAAAGAGCTGTTGAGTAAATAGAAGCTCTGGTCCTATCCTGTTGATGACGAATAAGAGTTTTTGCTATAGCCTTCATGTGCTGATACCAACTAGTATCATATAGTTGAGTGAAAGCTAGATATGCCTTGCATTCCGGAAGTTATCGCTTACCGAGCCACGCGAAGAGTACCAGACCGGTGCTGTCTGCCCATTCCAGGGTCGATAGAGTCTACGAACGGAGTGAACCAAGTCAAATGAATTGTTTTTCGAGACCAAGAGTGAGTCGTAGATAGAAAGACCTCTCCTATCCGCTGCTCATGGACGGGACTCTGGGAAAAGAAAAGGGTTCTTAGATACCTTCTTAAAGTTCAGTAGAGAAATGAAGTCCTTCTTTACTTGAGCACTGGTTAGACCGCTTGCAGGCTTTCTTATGGAACTAAAGCATAATATGACTTGCTTAATTTCTTTCTGGCTGTAGCTGTCACCATTGGCATTGTCTGTCCCAGCGGGGTAATGGTAACGCGAATCCCTTTAGTTCGATTTGATCCTTATGGGTTCCAAACCTTTTGAATCAAAGTAGAGTAGGTTTAGGTTGCTTTCTTTCTTTCTCAATCTTTCTCTGATTCTAGCCGTGTAGTGGATCCGGCTTTAGTCGGCTAAAAAGAGGTGTGTGTGTGGCCGGGCTTCTTTCTTTATAGTGCTGCCCGCCCCCTTCTTCATTCATCCATTTAGGCCCGACTAGGAACACGTGGATCCAGGGAACCTGGCTCGGGAACAGCTTCTTACTAGTGGGGGCTAATCACAGTAAGAGAGTCCAATCTCTGAAATAGAGCTTAGTCTCTCCATAGTAGTAACATATGAATTGAAACTAATGCGACGGTTGTCAAAGACCGGATCTTTGCACTTCGCGACCCTATCCGAGTATGGACTTAGTGCAACGCCTTATAGAACAATGAAGTAATGTATCCATACGAGCTCCGGCCCTCAGCAGCTCGAATACAAAAGAAACTTGTTCATTTATGTTACCTGTTGTGGACCTTCAACGTTTCACCTTTCATAGATCTGGGAAAGGCGGTTTTGGTTTGGGAAGTGACGTTGAGACTGGGCACGTGCGATAAGTAATAAAGAAAGCAAAGGGAAATCAGAGGAGTTAGAGCAGGGAACAATGGGCATCCCTGCCTGGAAAACAAAGAGTAGAATTACGCGAAGGACCTCTAGCAACTCTACTACCGCCTTTCCTACCAAAAAGCGAACCCAACCGAAGGAAATTATATAAGGTCTGGAAAGGGCTGTAAAGAATCTAATTCCTTCCCCCTTTTCTTCCCCTGTTCCGTTTGCGTCCCATCAAGTGGCAGAAGATCTTCCTGCTATTAACTATTAAAGCTGTCTTTCAAAGAGCGGCTTTAGCTTTAGTAGTAGCTGACGGGATCACTAGGGAACTATGTATCGGGATGCACCTAACGGCGAAGGAAGTTTGACTTCTCAGTAGGAAGTCTGGTCATCTGTTTACTGCACTTTATTTAAATTTAAAGCAGGCAGCGGCCAGCTTGCAGCAAGCCCTGTGCTGCAGATAGACCCCTCCCTAACCTAAAGAGCGACTTTCCCGATCTCGTTGACTAGGTCAGGATACCTACCCTAGGGTCATTCCATCTTTCCATCGTAGAATGATCATGAGGAAGAATGGGAGGGCGGACTTGCTCGTCAGACTTTATTTTGTCATATTTCAGTATGTGTAGAGCTATTCCGTTGGCTAAGCGGTTAACTAATAGAGTCTTAGATTCTATTGTTACGCCTCCTAAGCTAAGCCAGATAAAGACTGGAGTGTGATTCCTCACATTCTAGACTCTATCCCGCAGCTATTCCAAAGGTACCCGCCTACGATTGGGTCCATACCATTGTGTCCTTGGCCTAAGGGATGGAGAAGACAGGTTTCTTCTAGTCTTAGAAGTAGAAGTTAGTTTCAGTCTTTTTATTTATTCCCTTATTTAGGGCTAACTGTACAGGCGGAGTTAGCAAAGAGGAAGAGGTACAACATAAGCAAGTAAGCGGGTCACAAGGAAGTCGGATTCCAATCACAGTGAGTCAAGCCGCTTTCAGTCCTATCATTGGTAGTGGGAGATAGGGGGCAATTGGGTGAACGACTGAGATGGTTAGATAGTTTCTTACTTTCAAGGTATTCTTAAGCCCGGGATGGAGAAAAGCCAAGCAGCGGTTAGAAAGAAAAAGAATTGTCCGCTCTCCTAGTTGCTAAAGAATCCGGAGCTTCTTTTGAAAGAAAAGGCTAAATCCCATTCTTCAAAATCACCATTGGTGCCATCCTATGGTCCACCACGTGATGAATCATGAGGGCGAGTTACCAGTGACCGTATGGTTTGTGGTACTCCTTGGATAAGTTTGGAACTGGGACCTGCACGAGGAGCCCAGGGGTTGCCGTTCTATTAGTACTGATAGAACAGTAACTTGCCAAACAGGTTTTCCTTCTAGGACTAGCCCATTTTTTCCTAGTTGGATTGTAATTTAACTACAGAAATCTTGTGTCTTTCTTAAGACCTTGATCTTCTGTACACCCAGGCTAGGCAAAAGGTGCGAAATTCTATTAAATAATGCCACACTTATTCAAGCGTTTTACCCAAGTCATTCGGCCATTGGTATGGCAGGAGGCTATGGAACGCCTTCCCGTCATGAAGGGACTTTGTTCTTTGGTCTCTCTCATGATATTCAATGGCTTAAGCAAGGAACTCCGCGTGAGTGCTCACCTGGTGGTGAAGATAATTTGTATCTTGGTCGTCGTTCAGGATGGCTGTTTTGTGCTTTATATTTAAAACAGCATCATCTTTAATGATGTACTATGGGAGTGACCAAGTTGTTACTCCTCCGAATTCTCTTCCCATCTCCCTTTCAAGGAGTGGTATTCCCCGTATCATCCCTTCCCATCATAGAAGGATGATATGTGTACGGGATCAAAAGGCGGATATGCTGGTTAAATGGTATCTTTCTATCTTCTCCTTTTCTAAGATTATAACCTTAGCAAAACGGGTAGAAAAAACTTTTCCAGTATATCTCAGCCGGTGTCTTGTATGGACACTGTTGTTGAGTTGGTTGGCTCCATAAAGGAGTCCTTCAATCGTCTTGTAAACCGTTATGTACCCCAGATTAAAACTATTCCCCTTGAACAAGGGATGAAGTTTGAACCAACCTGGAAAACAGTGCCGACCCACTCTTTAACTAAGAGGGTGTGGATTGAGCGGATGAAGTTAAACCCTAAGCTAAGAAGGTTTCAACTTATCGTTTAATCTTCACATCCTTCCCTCATGAGTTGGGACCATTTCAGTTTCTTATGAATTTTGTTCACTCTTACGGTCAACAATTTTAACAAGGTTGCCTGTGGAGGGATCGAGTTCGTTACGCTTTTGACGTGAAGGTTTAAAACCCCTATTTATCTTTATCTTTTTATTTTTATTCTGTTTCATGGTTAATGTTTATTTTCCCTTTATATATTTGTATATATATTAAAAATGTGAAATGTATTGTATGATATATTTGATATATTTCACCTTCTAAACCTAGATGTGAAAAGAATCTTTCTAATTTAACTTTCTCTTCTTCCGAAAGAAGAGTCTGGAAAGAGTCCTTAACCAGTCAACAAGGCCACTCCCTTCGGGTGATTGGAGATAGCTGTAAGGAATACTAAACTAAAGGATGCAGCGAGGCAAAGCCGATTGAGAATATGACGGTTAGCCCCCCTTATTAGAATAAAATAAAGGGCTTGAGAGGCATCCTATTTAATACGGAAGAGCTGACTGAAGACATTGAATTCGAGATGCAAATTGAATAGGAATTCACCCACGGAGTGGTGGACAAATTCATAGCAGCCGCTGGTTATACCATGTTGCCTAACCTCTCTTATGACATCCCCATGAATAAACACTAAATCTCATCCTTTGTTGTCAATTTCTGTCAGGCCGAACCACTGACACAAGGATTTTCAGTCCTGCTGAGCTACCTGAACCACTTTGAAATAATCAGTCTCTTTTTTACGTGATTTCGCCTACCCTGCCGGGATTCGAACGATGACTGAAGCCTTTTGAATCCTAAATTAACAGATATAAGATAGATGTAGAGACTCATCCTTGATTCCTATCGGTCAGGGCCCTTGAAGAACCCTCCACGAATTTTCGATAGTAGTTTACTAATCCAAGGAAGGAGTGATGCGAAGAATAGCTTTCTTTCGTACCCATTCACAAGAAAGAAGGGTCTCAAGCAGTGTGTTCATGGTCACTCAGAACATAGGATTTTCGGCATATTTTCATAGTCCAATAGCGGAGGGAAGTTTTCTATTCTCTTTATCTCGATCGTGCAGGAATTACAACCGATATGCGACAATTTCAACATAAGAGATAGGAAATGTCGCAGATGCGCTGCTAGCTTAACTCACTTACCAAACTGACCAAACTCCGGAACTTCTCTGGAATCTAAAGTCCGAGGCTTGGGATATTCTAAGGACCCTAAGGGCTAAGGACTAGAGAAGAGGGCTAAGCCTAAGGGATAGGGAAGACGGGTTCTATTAAGTCTAGTCTTAGAGGTTAGTTTTCTCTTTACTTTAGGAGCTAGCTGCGCCTGACTGATTTCAGGCTATAACAGGTCCTAACCTGCCTTTAGAGTTACAGAGGGGTTAGAGCTTAGAGCTTAGAGAGGGTCGCCCCTTACTCCATTCCTTAATCAGAGGAATTGCGGCATTTCGGTTGTTGGTCAGTTGGTATTTAGGTCCTGTAAAAAAGGGGCGTAGCGAATGACTCACTTCTTTGTCTCCATCCTAACCTCATAGTTATGAGATATAGATAAATTCATTCAACTGAAAAAGTCATTGCTACTTCAGCTAGCGGATGGTTTTCTCTGAATTCCACCACGCTTTGCCCGTCGGTACATTGCTACATTCTGTTACAAGGGCAGTCTCATTTCTGGCTCTAAGACTGCAATTGACTGCTTGAACCCGCTGGCGAATTCCGTCACCCACTTTCCCCATCACTTTGGCTTAGTGTGCATAGCCTTACTTTTGCCTTCGGGTGGATAGATGCCTATTTAAATTTAACCTCCCATCAACGTTCCCCTAGGTTGACGAAGTCTCCCTATGTATTCTAATCTTTCTCTAAACACAAGAGCTAACTATATATCCGGAGTAGTATCTAAAGAAATAGCTTTCCCTTAGGTGATCTTGGGACATTCTAAGATCCCCACTCTGTCCTAACCAGATGCTCTGCAACTTCTACCTTCTCCAACTCTGCTCGTTCCCTAGCGGTCGCTACAGCCGAGGATAGCTAGAACTAATGAACTAGGTTAACTCATCAGAATAACCGCCCCTCCTAGCCCGATAGCGCTTTAGGAAAGTCTTATGAAAGATAGAGTCCACTTCTAGGTCTTTGATCTCACCCAATCCTGTATGCTACGCTAGTTTGAAGAGTCTCCATCCTTTTCTTTCTTCCTTAAATGGCGCTTCGGCCCGTTACGCGTTATACACCTTCTCCTTTTCCTAAAGCCCATAAAGAAATGCATAAAAAAGAAAAAAGGAAAGATGTTGACCGGAGAGATTTCCATTTTTTGGAGAAAAGCAAAAACTAAAGTTGGAGAATTTGTCCCCTTCTTGCATCTAGTCTCGTCCCTCTAACCAATACTAATATAAGAGGAAGCTGGTATTCAATTAGCTAGGGAGGGAGACAGGGCTAAGGGACTGATAGGCTTGGGCATTTTAAGGGAATAAGATTTGCTTATGTTTCCGTTGGATTTTGAGTTTTACTGCAATCAATTTATGTTTATAAGAGAGACTTTTGGCTGTTGTGAAGTACTTATCTTGCCTCAGATCTTTCGAACTGGTTCAGAAGTCGAGATTGGTGAGACATATTGAATCGTATATGGACTAGTTGCACCCATCACCTGCCCGAATGCCTGTATCAACCGTTGTTTCGGTGCGCCTTTAGGAATCGTACATGTAATATTGATGAATATTACACCTTTCGAGGAGAAGGAGGCAGAGCGAAGTCCGGCAGGGCACAACAGCGAGCAAAACGGGATGCTTCACAGCAGGCAGCACAGAAAGAGGAGTAGATCCAATGGGAATTGTTATTTTATTTAGCTTGAGCAGGAAACCATAAGGAGGATGGGAAAGCTTATATGACTAGTAGATAAAGAGTAGTGAAAGGATTGAAACCAAAGATAAGGTACTATTGATCAAACTAGATCGATAGCAGCATGTCCAAAATTCTCGAAAGTGACAACATTGCTAAAAAGAATTCAAAGAAGACGGTTCAAAGCAGTCAGCTCCTCCTTAGCAACTCGAGCGTCTTCTTTCCAGCTTTCGAAGCTGCTTCACCTGGCTCTGTGGCTTTTCGACTTTCTCGGCATGATCTTGCGACTTTTGGAGTCTACCTTTGAGCGCCTGAATCAATTCAACAAAAAGAGGTAAAATCCCCTAGTTGGGCTGTCTTCGAGCAAGCTCTTAGCTTTCATCGTGAGTGAGAGAGGAATTGAGGCTGATCCAGCTAAGGTGAAAGCCATTGTGAATCTATGCCGTCACCTCGTAACCTCAAAGAGTTGCGTAGTCTGCCGGGCCGGCTCCAGCCTTTGATCTCAAAAGCGTTGTTCTTTCATAGTCATTCTTTCATCGAACTTGGTGTTCTTATTGATCTTCGGATTCAATACTTGTCAAACTCAAATCAAACTTGAAGGAGTTGGTTATCGTCCATTCAACTATAGAAGCGGAGCTAAACTAGTAGGGGTGGCCCCCAATAGTGGGTAACCTTGGACAACTCAACGACTATAGTTGAAAGGAGGTAGCGGGTTCAGAGTGTGAGTCTTTCTATCTCGACTAAATAGGGCGCTGTGAGACTGTATGCGCGATCATTAACCCGTATTTCCCCACTTGCGCGGATACGTTAGCGAGGTGAGCCCTACTAAACTAATCCAGTGCAACCCAAACCTTATAGGAGAAGAGCTCTGCAGGAGGGAGTCCATAGAAGGGAATACTCATCGAATCTCATAGCAGGTTGGTGAGTTCCCCCCTATCTCAACTTTCAGGCAATACGGTAAAGGTTGATCTTGATTTAGGTCTAGCCTTTAAACACGAGCCCCACCTATTTGGTTATTTGTTACCAGCTTTAGCTCACCCCTTGCTTTGGAATTTGCTTTCGAACCTACCTTTTCCAAGCCAAGTCCTGTGCCTCAATTCGAGCCATTCTAAATGTAGTTTATGAGGAATCCGGGCAACGAGTCAACCCTCTGTCATTCAGTAAATAAATCAATCAGTAGACAGCAGCGTAGCGAAATATGCCTTCATCTGGGAATTGACAATTCTGGCTCTATTAAGACTACCTGGGCATTCTCCCTCTCACTGGAAGGCCCACAAAAGCACTCTTTGAATTGCACTTCTCGGCTTTCGATCGGGGTGGGTAGAAGCCTCCGAGAAACCTGATGAGGAGATCCGCAGCTCCGGGTAACGCTATGACATAGTAGAGGAAAAAGAGAAGGTAAGCCCGCCGCTGACCCCGCTTTACCTTCGCCTACCGTGAAAGAAAGTCCCCTCACGATAGGCCCTCCCTGCTCCCGAATGTCTTTCTATCAATCGAGAGAGGTACAACAAACCAGACCAAACGACCAATCTTATTTCACAACCAAAAGAAAAACTGTCACTCGATCGGAATACAAATGGGATCAGAAAGGCCATCAAAAAAGCATTCCCTTTTTTTCTTGCTGCTTTTTTCTTCATCAGCGCCGGAAAAAACCATTGACCTATAATCTTTGAGAACCGAAACGAGAGCGTCATGGAGATCGTTTGAGGAATAACGATCTACTAGCTCCAAGACCTTCACTAAGTTTTTCTTGACCGCGCGAAGACGGGCAAGTTTTAACCCCGATTCAAAGCCCGCTTCCTCGAGCAGCTCTTGAACCATCAAATCGCGAAAAGTCTGCGTATGAATATAGTGAGTTGCCCTTGGAAATTCTGACAAAATTGCATGTTGATATATTTTCATATAGTCCTCGACCCCTTCATAAGCGAGACGCTGAATGCTGGAATTACATTCCGGGGGAAAAATAAAAAAACGGGGGTCTTTTGCAGAAGCCGATTCTTCCAGTAGAGGCTGCTCTTCAGAGAGCAATGGTTCCGGAAGTGCGCTTTCCCCTAGGAGTTGGCTTTCCGGCACTAGGGGCGCCGAGGAAAAGTCGAGCTCGTCGATCATCCCCTTCAACTCAGGAGTTGGCATCCGAAGAAATGGAAACTCCGCCGACAAGGAAGGTGAACCCTTCTGCGGACCGTGAGAATTTTCGCCCGCAATTGAGTAAGAATCGAGCCCCCAATTGTCAGACGGGCCAGGAGGTGGTGTACTTGACCCCCCAGACATTCCCCGCAAAAGGGATGGGACCCCCGACCGCGCTTATGACTCGTCCGTATCGTCTCTCGTGCCGTATCCATTCTCGTTTAGGTCGACCGCTCTACGATGGCTAAGCTTTTTTCGAGAGAGGCAGACTTGGACTTGACTGACAAAGGTTTCCGAATGCTAATTATTAATGCAATAGTTATACTCCCGCCGCATTGATATTCTTTGAACCGCGGTTGTGCTTTGAAATCAAGGTAGTTGTTTACTTGCTCAACCCTAATACCAGGGCCCCTATCAATGACAGGTAAACTATAAAGTACTATCATATCATCCCGTATGGGTTTATCCTCTCTCTCTTATCTTCGATCAAGCTACTTCGTTCCTTCTGTGATGAGAAATTCCCTAACGAAAGCTACCATCGGATGGGGGGTAAACATGCTACAGATTCCGTAGTTCCATTATTGGATTAGCTTACATTACCAAAGGTTAGAGGAAATGGCGTAGATCTCAGTTGAGAGACTGAATGCGGAGACTTTTTTTTAAGAATGAAAAAGGAAAAGAAAGACTTCGTCCCACTCTCGGATAATGAAATCACCAAATGCTGCTCACATTCGATCATAGGGGCACTCCGGCCTAACAGCACTTTCCTTACCCCTTGTGCTCTGTCTGAGATAAGGAGCAAGAGGCTAGACGGAAGACCTCTAATCTACCAATCAATCTAGCTAGCATCCTATGACTTTTGTTCCAGAGTCGAAAGGAAGTATTTACATCTCCTGCAGATAGAGGTTTAAAGCTCTCTTGGCAGCCTCTACGCGTTCACTCTTTTCAAGCATAAGGGCTTTACCCGCTCAACCATCAGAAGAGGGCTTTTCCCATCATGCCATGGGCTCGGCTAACCACTAAGTCGCTCATGCACAAATTCTTACTAAAAGGAGAGGGTTTATTGAGAGAATAGGGGATGAATCTATATCTGTCAATCACAAAGCCAAGATTGTGACAACCCATGCATTTTTTTCTATTCCTGTCTGGTCTAACCAATTCTCGAGGTTTAATGGCCCCCCTCTCACTTAAAGGCTGCCTCCTCTTCCTTGCCAGTTGAGCTACTTCCACTCCTCTTCCAATTTGAGTTACCTCCTCTCTTTAGTTTGAAACTGAAAGGCATAGAAGCTATCTAGAGAGCTACCGTATCCATGAGGGGCAAGCCAATGCTTTAGAGCTCTTTAGCTGCCTCTGCACGAATTCTTCTTCCGGTTGGAAAACTATATCTCTTCTTTCGTCTTGCGATTGGATGAACCAGCAAGTGGCCTATTTTTGTTTTTCATGCATTGACCTCGGTCTCGTAAACACATATCTACTGCTTGCTGCCCTTGAAAGAAAGTCCCAAAACAGCCTATTTTAGACCCTAATTTAACGTTGCGCCGAGAGTTCTCGTTAAATCCAATGGCAAGATCCCGCTGCTGCCCCGGTCTGTCATATGTTGGGATCGCCTGCCTAGATCTGAGTCTCCTATTCTGTTTCTGTTTTAGAGACCTTTACTTTACTAAGTCTGGTGCCTCTGTTCCTTGGGCCCTATCATCAATAGTAAGCTAATCCAGTTATGCATTGCATGTGTTCCACAGCTCTCATTTGAATCATTTGCCCGGAAAAGAGCTAGATCTTAAAAGTGTCGCATATACCGGGAAAGATAGGAACAGGTTTCGTTGAGGCAGAAACTCTGGTTGCTTTGAGCTCCGGATCAAACCGACGGGCAGAGAGCGAACAGCCTACTTTAAGTAGTTCTATTGCTGGTAAGCTTAGCCGCCTGAACACGACGAGACTCTCTTTAACATATGATGTCGTCGGAGAAGTTTCTAGACTTCTTTGCCTTTGGCTTCTTCCGGTATAGCTAGGGTTCACCAGAAAGAACTCAATAGCTAGAAAAATACAAGAGCCATTCCGTCACTACAGAATCTGTGAGAAGTGGAAGTATAGTTTTTGTTTCTCCTGGCGACCTAGCACCCGTGCATTCTTTAGATTGAAAGTCACATCCGTAAGAGCAGCGGCATCCTCAAGCTAAGCTATGTCATCCACAGGTCATGGAAATCAGGACGTTGTTTCATCTCGAATTGAAGCTCGGTGTGCTCGCCGGTCGGTAACTCTTATTCGAACTGTCACGGTTAGGTCTCACAAAGACCTTGCCTATGTTCTTGCCTCGTCAACATTGCTTACTTATGAAAGCCGCTTTCAAGCCTGCAAACAAAGGTCGCCGTTCGCCCCACCTATTCGTGATAGGTGAACGAGTACAACAATAAAGATAAGATGAATGCAAGAGATAGAAAGGCCTGCTGACCCTATCCTTCTTCCATACTCACAGCGAGTCCATTGTGCTTACGAACGAGTGGAGCGTCTTCAATGCGAGTTGTGCGTGGGATTTCGCCTAAACAGTTAAATAGTGGCGTTTGTTGTTTTCGGTGCGTTTTGAGTTTAGTTCCTTTCTACAGGGACGCCCACGCAGCGAGGATATGGGGGTAAACAGGGGGGGCATAGTTTAGTTAGGCCAAGGGAAGATCTCCGCCGAAACAGATTCATGAGGGACGTCCGGCAAGATAAACTTCGATAGCCACGTGGCCAAGAAAGCTGCAAGTTCATCTGGGTCTTTATGCTTATCGCCTGCCTATTGTTTTGCCATAAAAACTTCACAGAGGAGGATGATCTGCCATGGTATGCTTACATATGGGCTCTATTGAAATTCAATATGGAAAGTACCCACCGAGAAGAAAGATCGAGTTGCACTCAGAAAATAGGCCCCCAGTTTCTTATCTGTGGGGATAAGCTTTACAAAAGATCCTATAACGGGATGCACCTTCTCTGTCTCGATAAGAAAGAGCTGTCTCCTTCCGTGTGAAAGAATAGGATCTTCTCTTGTGAACGAATCCCCTGAAAACAGGGATTGAATGCGCTGTGGCACTTGAGGAATAGTTAATCCGATCAAGAGTATAAGAAGATGCCATAGATGCAAGAACACTTTCAGGGGTTTTACCTACTGCATTTGCAGGAAAGTATGGAGCAAGAGCAGCGGGATCAGATGTTTCTGGAAATGCTTGAGTTAGAAAGAAAAAAAACTTGATGTTGAAAGAACTTTCGCGATTCAAATCAGATAGCCAAAGCGAAAGCGTCTTCCTTTTTCTCAATTATTCTATATGAATGGAAGATGGGGCAGGAAAAGTGAGGAAGCCACCCCGGACGTAGGCACCCCCGTGAGCTTTGACAATATTGTTAATCAATTCCATAATGAGTACTCTTTTACCCACTCCAGCTCCCCCGAAGAGTCCTATTTTTCCTCCAGGGGCTAAAAGATCTACTACTTTTCGTCTTTTGTATCTAACTGTATAAAGGCGGGCGCAGATCTATGAATAGGAGATGTTGTACGAGTATCTACAGGACCTAAATTATCAACAAGCTCTCCAAGCACATTGAAAATTCGTCCAAGAGTCGCTCCACCGCCTGCAGCCATAGGCTTCATAGCACAGTTTACCTTTCATTGTGAGAGTTTCCTTCTATAAATAGTACCCTCACACAGGGAAAGAGATAGACAGAACCTACAGAGACACCCTCAAGCTTTCCCTCCAGGCAAGGGAAATTGGCCAAGCCATAAGCAAGGAAGAGGCATACCATCGGGTCAATTCTAGTCCCTCTTTGGTCTGTCTGCTCCACTAGCTAGAAGGAAGTTATAATAAGTAATCGCAGGCAGAATCGGAACTAGAGCTCATGGACTATTTAAAAAGCCCTAATTTGGTACCTTCCGTCTCAATTCCATCGATCCTCATCTTTCCTGGCGTGTTAGCTTCTCCTTCTCTCAAGCTTCTTTAAATGAGTTCTACTAAGCGTTTAAACCGTGTTCTTGAATGAATTGAGTAGAATGGGTTATAGCGCGTTTAAACAATAGCCTTATAACGAATGCTGCACGACGGTAAGCTAAGCTCCCCTGCCGTTGCTCTCATCTATGGTCGCGGAAAAGGGAAAGCCCATGGACATGGAATAGGCACAAGCTAAGGCCAAGGAAGGAACCGAAAGCCAATTCGATAGCTCGCCTTCCACTGTTCCTTTAATAACCTCTTCTGGTCCTCCGGTCTCTGTTAACTAAGCTTCTTTTGTCCCTTATCCAATCAATCGAAAGGAAGGCTAGAATAATCACTATTGGAAAGCGAGCGGAAAGAGCGAGCCATCCGTTTGTTTGCCTCAACCACAGGAACAGGTCTTTTTGAACTGACACAGCTCTACTTTTAGGTATTATGTTAGGACTAGGAAAGCCAATCCCTTAGGCTCCGTATCCTATTCTAAATCGCCATCGGAAGCTCGCACACAAGCCTGCTACCAACAAAAAAAGGAATATGTTGAATTGGGACAGGAAACCCTCATAAGTCAGCCAACAAGCCTAACCCGGGGGAAGTTTAGCCTATCTTCCCTTCACAAGTAGATATTTTGTATTGAATAGTGTAAAACCCAGGATTACCTGGTAGGGCATACAGGACATACCAGGTCGGATATTCTGTATTAGTGGCTAGTTTGAGTGGTCTTGTTCAACTGCTAAAACGACAACGATTTTATCTTTCGACTGGGAACTGCTTACCTTTGGTGCTTTATAATATATAAGTAGTATTTGATCCCGGAAAAAGGGTCAAGGGATAGGCTTGATGCCAGATCCGCTTTTAGGGTTGACTCAGCATAAGAAGAAGTAAGTAGTTTGACTAGCTGTTCTCTATTTCCTGTTCTCCTCCCTCCGAACCGACGAAAGGCGAAAGTCTGATTACCTGTTATTCAAGTAGCAAGGCTTGGTCTTCTGTGAGTGAAAGAACCCGGCACAATCTCCTTAGCAAGGGCCTTCTGAAGATTGAAATTCTCTCTGGGAATCATAGTACTAGTTAATCATATCCCCAAGCTCTAACTCGAAAGGGTGAAAAACGTATTCGTTGCTAAGAAGATTTTGAATAAAAGACGTTGTAGGGACTCATCCGACTAAGCTTAGCCTTTACCTGGGCACCTTGCCTTCTTTCCTTGCTTTGGTGCTAGCGTATCTAAAGTCAAAGTAGTAGACCCTTGCTCCTTTTTTTTTAGCTTTCTGTGGTATGGCTCGTGGTATAACTCTTAGTAGCTGTTCTCTCCTTGCCTTCTTCCTTATCCTTTGCAGTATGAAAGATAACCGATAGGAGTAGGAGCATTCGTTAATTCGGTTGACCTTCTTACTATGGGAAGGCTTGAAAAAGCTCTGATAAGCTCTTGACCACTCTCAGAGGTAGCTGGGAACAAAAGGAAGAAGCGCTCAAAGCTAAGATCAGCCGCTATTGGAATCCTTGGCGAGAAGGGTTAACAGGAAAAGCAGCCTTGTTGATTCAAGTATGGATATACGGGCTAGGCCCGAAA